ATTGGAAGAAAATAAATTTCTTGAAATTTTGAATTTCGGATTGTATTGTATCTACACGAAATGAATGTTGAAATTGAGAAAACCTCCTAATTATTATCACTAATAATTCTAATCGTTGTTTCAGAGTCGAGAAATTATACGTCCTCTGGTCTGGTTGAGTCATAATGACTTTCCTCAAATTTGACTCTATTTACTGGTAGTTATGTATAATTTATGTAAAAATGAATTATGTTGAATCCGTTTTGAAACATAATGTAGAATCCACTTTTCATTATCTAAGCAAATCGAGAACATACCGTTGGAAAGTGATTCAGAAATTAAACTGTAATGAACCTGTTTTTGTTTTTTAACTTGTGGGTATTAACTAATGTGGGAGCTGAAATAGTAGAAACCTGCCCTTTACTCTTGTTTTACAAATATGAGAACTCCATATAGAATTATATAATTGGTATATGATAAAGATTACCATATATAGCACAAAATTTCTCCACCGATTCCTTTTAGTCGAGCCTCTCTGTCTGTCATTATACCTTGAGAAGTAGAAAGAATTACAACGCCCATCCCACCTAAAATTCTTGGGATTCCTTGATAGTTAGAATAGATTCGTAGACCGGGTCGACTGATCCGTTTTAAATTTAAAACAGTTCTATCTAGTCCCTTCCTATTTCTTCTATGTCGTAGGGTTAAAATTAAAAAAAATTTGTTGCTTTCCTGATGTTTCCTCATGTTTTCAATAAAACCTTCTCGTAAAAGGATTTTAACAATGTTTTCACTGATGTTAGTATAGGGTATTCGAACTCTTCTTTTTTTATTCATGTCAGCATTTCGTATATAGGTTAGTAGGTTACCAATAGTGTCTTTACTCATAATAAACTAAGATTTTAATTGTTCCCGAATTTTGACATAATCAACATGCTCTTTTTGAATTATTTCTCAATTTTTAAACATTTATGAATTATTAAAGACATATACGTGAGACACAAACAATCTACTAAATTAAATCTACTAATTAATCAATTTCATTCAAATACTATAAACTGGAAAACTGTATTATGTACCAATCTTATAATACTTCAGGTGCTAATGAAACTATTTTAGTGAAATTTAACTGTCTTAATTCTCTGGCAATTGCCCCAAAAATTCGAGTTCCTTTTGGATTTCCTTCTTGATCAATAACAACCGCAGCATTGTCATCATATCGTATTATCATACCATTTTTACGTTTGAGTTCTTTACAAGTACGTACAATTACGGCTCTGATCACTTCTGATCTTTCTAGCGGTGTATTTGGTATTGCTTCCTTGATTACAGCAACAACAACGTCACCAATTTGAGCATATCGTCGATTACTAGTTCCTATAATTCGAATACACATCAATTTTCGGGCTCCGCTGTTATCCGCTACATTCAAATGGGTTTGAGGTTGAATCATATCATTTTTATTTCTTGTTTCAATGCAAAGGCTACATAAAAAAAAAGGAAATATTTTTTTTTCATCTGAAAAATAAGTTTCTTTTGGTTTTACACTCCTATCCTGAAATAATGAATTGAGTTCGTATAGGCATTTTTGATGCCGCTATTGAAATCGCTTTTCTGGCTATATTTTCCGGTACTCCGCTGATTTCATAAAGTATTCTACCTGGTTTAATGACAGCTACCCAATATTCAGTAGATCCTTTTCCTGAACCCATACGTGTTTCTGTAGGTCTTACTGTAATTGGTTTGTCTGGAAATATACGTACCCATATTTTTCCGCCGCGGCGCACATTTCGTGTCATTCCTCGTCGCCCTGCTTCTATTTGTCTAGATGTTATCCAAGCAGGTTCAAGCGCTTGAAGGGCATATCGACCAAAGCAAATATGATTTCCTCGATAAGATATTCCTTTCATTCTTCCTCTATGGTGTTTACGAAATCGGGTTCTTTTGGGGTTATAGTTGATAGTTATTTAGTATTTCCATCTCTATTACAGAACTGGACATGATAGTTTCATCTCATACAGCTCCTCGCGAATGAAACGATTATAAAATAATATACATCTCGTTAATGAATAATATATGGAAACAATATATTAAATCATAATAGTTTTTGATAATTTATTATAAATTTGTATATCCTTTTTGAGATATAAATAAAAATATATTCGATCTAGATTTATATAAAATAAGGTTTATTATACGGTTTTAACGAATCTTTTTTTTGTTTTGCCTTTGATTAGCAGATTGGATGGACTACAATTTTGAAATCCTAAAAATAAAAATTTTCGCGGGCGAATATTTACTCTATTTAATATTCAGTTTATAAGATTAGTTCATGGCATGATTTTTATTTTAAGATTAATTCATGACATGCCTTTTCAGAATAAATGAATTGATTCCTAGTTCGTTCCGCCATCCTACCCAATGAATCAGTAAGATTCGTTTTCAATAGAATCTTATGCAATCACAGGTTCTGTCGTTCCCATCGCTTCGCGATTAATGGTTAGGTCTGAATTCTACAATG